ATAATAGGAACTATTGTCTCGAACTTCTTCATAGCATGATCTATTAGATATGAATTTTCTAGCATTTGACTCCGTACCACTGAAGAATTTAGTCGCACGCTTGAACGATAACCTAAAAAGTCAAGAGAATACTTGCATAATTGGTTTATATCGATCCTTCCCGGTTGAGACCACACGTGAAAATAATATTGCCATAAATTAACAAGGTAATATTTCCATTTCTTCATCAGAAATGGCGTATCTTTTGAAGACAGAATGGATTTTCCTTGATATCGAACATAATGCATGAAAGGATCCTTGAAGAACCATAAGATGTTCCGAAAGTCATTATCAAAAAATACTTTGACAAAATGTTCTATTTTTACATAGAAATAGATTCGTTCAAAAAAGACTCCTAAAGATGTTGACCATAAATGGGAAGATTGATTACGTAGAAAAAAGAAGATGGATTCGTATTCACAGACATGAGAATTATATAGGAACAAGAATAATCTTGAATTACCCTTTGAATAAATGGAAATATCCTTCTTTGGAGTAATAAGACTATTCCAATTCCAATACTCGTGGAGAAAGAAACGTAATAAATGCAAAGAAGAGGCATCTTTCACCCAGTAGTGAAGGGTTTGAACCAAGATTTCTAGATGAATGTGATAGGGTATTAACACATCTGACACATAATCGAAATGTAAAAATTTGTCCTCTAAAAAGGGAAATATTGAATGAATTGATCGTAAATTCTGAGATTTTTCAATTTCTTTCCTTTCTAAGAAAGATGCTAATCGTAGGGAAAATGGAATTTCCACAATGACTGCAAATCCCTCGGATATAATTTGAGAATACAAATTCTTGTTGTGCCAAAAAAATGGATTTTGACTAGAATCATTAGCCGAAACAATGAAAGGATTTTGTTGACCCATTCGAATAATTAAACGTTTCACAATTAGAAAACTAAATTTATTGTCATAACCTACATTTTCGAACAAAATCGATCTATTTAAACCATGATTATAAGCAAGTGCATAAATATATTCTCGAAAAATAAGTGGGTATAGGAAGTCATGTTGTCGAGATCTACCTAGTTCTAAATACCCTTGAAATTCCTCCATTGGAAATTCGATTAGAACAAAAAAGAAAAAAGAAAGTAGGGGTTTATTGGTTATCAAATGATACATAGTGCGATACAGTCAAAACAAGGTATTATAATAAGAAAAGAAAAAATACCTCGGAGATAGGTATAGGTAGACTCATTAACGAACTCTCTATCCTCTCTTTTTTCAGTCTAATTAGTTTATATTCGTTATAGGATAAGAAGATGGATTTGAAATCCTTTATTTTTCAACCTAATCGCTCTCTGGATTTTGGAAAAAAAAAAATATCTTTATCAATATGCTGCTTCTTCTACACATTTGTGTAGAACCTAGAATAGGAAATAGATAATAATTAGGACTCATTAAAAAAATGGATAATCATGAAAAGCCTTTCCCGTACCAGGTACTAATATACTTTTAACGTGTAATTAGATCGGGTAATCATTCAAATTAAGAAATTACGAACAGAAGCTCGTTGCTTTTTCTTTCCTTATAATTCATTTTTTTCTTTCCTTATAATTAATTGAGGTCATAAGACTCTATCCATTTATTCATTCAACCCAACTCTGAATTAATTTCATTTTTTTTTCTTACTAAGAATTGAAACGGGGTTTTGAAACGATCCAGTAAGAATAAAATATTTTCAGAATTCTCTATTGCTACGACATGCTGTTTTTTCCAGTCATTCCTTTCAGGATCAGTCGTGGTCTTACAAACTCTACCGAAAGTATAAACGAATCCGTTACTTCATATAAATGTGTAAAAGATGCTAGCCGCACTTAAAAGCCGAGTACTCTACCGTTGAGTTAGCAACCCCAATAATAAAAAAAAAATTAGGATTAGGATGTGTAGATACAAAAGAAAAATAAACAAATCCACTGAAAATTAGATTTTCAGATAAAAATATCTATCTATTTCTATCAAAAATCAAAAAGAAATATATAGAAAAGAAATAGATAGAAAATCAAAAAGAAAGGTAATTTTGATAGACTGCTTCTTATCACTTATATTATCCATTTTTTTTTTAATCAAAAAGGGCTTCTTATATCCCAACAAATCTAACAAACCCATATATTTTATTTTGAATTTGAATGAAGTAAAAAAAAACCTTAAGAAATAGAATATGAAGAAAGATAAATAGATCCGTTTATACACGATCGTATTATATTTGATCAATATACTCTTGTCAATATGAATAGTTAGAAAAGAATACAAAAAAAAATGAATAAAAACTTGTATTGGATTGGTACTTGATAGATAATATACATAACTAGAAAAAGAGCAAGTATATGTAAAAGAAGAAATTTGGGAAGAAATAGGAAAGAATCTCGGATTTCTTTCTTTATTATTTTTGAATGTTAATGGAGTTCCAATAAAAGCTGTCCAATTGGAGGTGAAATAATGTAAAAATTGGATATTTCTCGTCGACCCAATTATTTCATTTATTCACTTGATCTTTTTCTATCCATTGCCTATTAATCTAATTGGATAATAAAAAATTATATCCAATTAGATCAATAAATCTATTTTCATCGTTAGAGAACATAGTATTCTAGGCTAACAAAAAAAATATATAAAAAAAATATATAAATAGAACAAAAGAGGCGGGAGGGGGGTGGGGAAAGTATAGTAGAAAAAAGCTATACTTAGACAAAACTATATACAAATCGCCCACCCCTTCTCTTTTTTTTGTATTTCATTAATTTAATTGACTTTCCTTTGATTAAGACGAAATTCTGTAAAACCCCCCGACTTCTTTAAAATATCATAAACAGTTCCTGTAGGTTGAGCGCCTTTTTCAAGAAAATATAAAATAACAGGAACATTTAAATAGGTTTGATTATTTATCGGATCATAAAAACCCACTTTCCGAAGATCGCTTCCTTCTCTTCTGGATCGAACATCAATTGCAACGATTCGATAAACTGCTCATTGGGATAGATGTAAATGAACTAGAACCCCCCCCCCTAGAAACGTATACGAAGTTTTCTCTTCGTACGGCTCGAGAAATTAGAAGATGCTCTTATATATACAACTCAAATGTTAAATAGACCCATAAAAGCAAATAAATTAGACTATGATTATTTAATACTTTTTTATTCTTCTGTTTCTTTATTTTATGATTTTATGAAAAAAAATGATTTGTATTCTCATAACTCAAGTTGAGTAACTCTGAAATAGCTCAAAAGAAAAACCCTAGGCATTTGATTTTTTGAGTGGTCTATAACTCCTTTTTGTTTGTCTCGTTTCGAATCTATTTTGACCCCTCATTCTTATTCTTGATCTAGTTGTCGAGAAAATTGAAAAAGAGTATTTCCTTGTTCCAAGATATTTTATCTTTACCTTGAATCATTGGGTTTAGACATTACTTCGGTGACTTTTAATCTTTTCAAAATGGCAGCAACATGCCCCTTTTTATGATTTATTTTTCTATCAAAGAATCATAATAAACGGTTGATTCCCGCATGATAAACTTTTGATCAAAAGAATTTCACTAATTCTAACAAATTTTCCTGAATTTGAAACTTGCTCGAATTGGATCCTTTCTATTTCTAGATAGAAAATAGACTACACTTACAAAGTTGTTCCAACTTATTAATTGGCACTAACCCTAGATCCTTGACCCTGAGAAATGAATCAATACTTTCTACTCGAGCTACATCACATACTGTTTAGACTACAACCCACCAAAAAATGAGGGTTCGGGTGGAATAGAACCAAGGATGTCGAGCCAAGAGCACCTTCATTCCTATATAATAAAAATGGTGGGTATAAGAATCCACAACTGATTATGTCCGTCAAGTCGCACGTTGCTTTCTACCACATCGTTTCAAACGAAGTTTTACCATAACATTCCTCTACTTTGGAACGGATATGTAATTGATTCAATTATGGAATCACGAATAGTCATTTGTTCGGTCGTTACAATCCTTACGCAGGAATCTATATCTATATTTTTTCTTCTTTTTCTTTTTTTCTATGAATCTGAATCGACGGTTTGGTTTCTAAAGAAATCTTAGCAAGAATTCCGTTTTACCCCCAATTTTTATCGGATGAATGGAATATATAATAGTTTAATTTTATTTATAAATTTCTACTTATTTTTATTTTAAAATAGTAGGAAGAAAAAAGTTCTTTTTACTTTTTATTAAATTATTAAATCTACATTGCATCTGCAAATAAGATGACAGGGTAGATTCAACAATCTTAGACTTCTTCAAATATCAAATACTCCTAAGAAATCATTAAATTTGAATATTTATATTTAATTGAAAAAAATAACTATCTCGATATCACTATTTGAATAGAGTTTTACTAAAGATGACATTTGATCATCATAAATAATCCATCTTTGAATTAAACCAAACCTCAGCGATTAAAAAAAGAAAAATATAGATAGCTAGAAAAAGAACTCCATTTCTTTTTTTTTGTACAGTGGATAAAATAAAAAGAGGATTGATGGAAAGAAAGATTTAGACTCTTTTTCTTTCATTTCATACTGAAAAAGAAAATCAGAATAGAAAAAATAAGGAATTCCCTCTATCAGATAGACTGAATAATTGTCATTGGAATGAATTCTAAATATCTCTAAATATTCAATATAGAATATTTCAAATTACCGGATCAAAAATCTTTTTCAAAAAAAAAAAGCCTTATTACTGAACCTTATTACTGAAATAGAACGACAATTATACATTAAGCATTTCTTCATTTTACGCGTAGCATAGTTTCTTTGACGTGGGTTCCGTAATTTTTTATTAAAAAAAAAAGGGGGGGGTAGAATATAGGATGTATGAATTACCCCTTGGATTATTTCTTAATCCGATTTGATTTGTACAAACACAGTTATTGAAATTGCTATCTTACATTGTTGATTAACTCTTATCATAAGGTATATGGGACCTAAGTATTTTCAAAGTAATTAACTTAAACTTCATTGCAACCCCTTTTCTTTGTTTCCAATTCTTGGAATCCATGTTCCTATCTTACCTGGATCGCAAATGGATTCATTTCTATCTGTATGTATCTTATTGGAACTCCATTTTTGAATCATATCATATATATATATATATGATATGATTCAAAGAAGAATATCATCATTAAAAATCAGAAAAGAAAGAAGAATCCCAGAATATCCAATATTCTACTAAGTTATATATTTCAAAAAAGAAACTTTCTTTATTCTGATAGTAGATATTTCTATCTAATAGGTATTCCCTGGGACGGAAGGATTCGAACCTCCGAATAGCGGGACCAAAACCCGTTGCCTTACCACTTGGCCACGCCCCATTTCAATTTCTATTCAATACTAATAAACACTATTATTGGTTGTTCGTCAATTCCAGTCCAAATATCTATAGACTCTATTATTCCTAGGATTTTTACATGTGTAAATATAGAATGAAACCGAATTTATTGATCATTACATATAATTCAATTAAGATATTGTATAAATTAAGATATTGTATAAAAGTATGATTTCTTCTATTCTCTTTTTTTTTTTTAGAATTGAAGGATTTTTGATTGGGTGAGTTCAAAGAAGAATTTTTTGGTATATCTTACTTTTTTTTTTTCATTTTTACAGGATATCAATTATCAATAAGAATAACTCAATCAAAATACAATTATCCCCAAGTCCAATAAAAAAATGTTTGTTATGCTTAATATCTTTAGTTTGACCTGTATCTGGCTTCATTCCACCTTTTATTCGAGTAGTTTTTTCTTAGGCAAATTGCCTGAGGCCTACGCTTTTTTGAATCCAATCGTCGATGTTATGCCAGTAATACCTCTTCTCTTTTTTCTCTTAGCCTTTGTTTGGCAAGCTGCTGTAAGTTTTCGATGAGATCTTTAATACTGTCCTAGACATGATTTATTCGAAAAAAAAAAAAATTCTAACAATGGATAAGATCAGGTAAGTCTATCTTACAGCATGAACCCTCAATTCAAATAATTCTTAGATAGCTACGAGAAATCCGATTCACCCTCTTTACTCATTCTGATTCTTTTTCATTTATTGAAAAACCCTGTTAGAGTCATCCGAATATGGAAAAAGACATTTTTTTTTTGTAATGAAAGACTCGCCTCTTATTCCAAATGAATTTTGGAAAATTCTTTTTTATTTCAAGATTTTATTTCAAGAAAAGAAACCATTTCATTTATTGGTGTCAAAATAGGATACGTGGTATAAAGATAGAGAATCTATTCTCTTTTTTTTTTGAAAAAAAAAAAGATCTTGGAGATTGTGTAATGCTTACTCTCAAACTTTTTGTTTACACAGTAGTGATATTTTTTGTTTCTCTCTTCATCTTTGGATTCCTATCGAATGATCCAGGACGTAATCCTGGACGTGAAGAATAAAAAAAGGCCTTTCTTTTTTTTTTAACCAATATATTAACTAATATAATAGTTAAGGATGCGCAATAGATAAAATTCTACGAACATTGAAAAATTAAGCAAGTAAAAAAAAAGAAAGAAAGGATTCAAAAAAAAAAATGGAATTTGAAAAAAAAAAATAAAGAAAATAGCAAGTCATGAACGTAAACGGAAAGAGAGGGATTCGAACCCTCGGTACGAAAACCTCGTACAACGGATTAGCAATCCGACGCTTTAGTCCACTCAGCCATCTCTCCCAATTGAAAAAGGATAATTATTATGTTACATTACACAAAAAATAAGGAGTCTTTATCTCTCAATATTATTTGAAAATATTGATATATACAACTTTACTGTATACTACTTTTATAAGAAATCTATAAGAATTTTAGATAAAGAAAGGGTTCGAAAGATATATTTTGAATAAAAAAATAAAAAAGAAAAGAAAAAATACCCCTTTTTACGAATTTTTCCGAAAAAAAAATCTTTTTTTTTTTTCTTTTCACGGCCCGGCCTGGTCAGTACCTAGCCAGGCCTTTTTTTGTTCCAAATCATAGATAAAATGATTTGTTTGAAAACAAAAATGCTTGTTATGTTATTGAAATACAGAAGAAGGACTCTTTTCATTCCTATATCTTTCCATTCCTATAATTAGAATACGGAATTCCATTGGATAGAATCAAAGTGTCATTTCTTTTTCTATTATTATATTTCTTTTCTTCTTTTATTTACTTAATTTTTTTTTACTTTTTTTTACTTTCTACGTTAACTTTAACGTAAAAAAAGGAACTGTGGATTGTTGTGCAATGCATTGCATTCTTAATGTCATAAAATCAATAATTTTATTGAGCCCTATCTGTCAAAAATCCTCCATCAAAAGAAAGAACTTGTTATTTTTTTTATTTTCAATATTTTTTTTATTATAGGGTTACTCTTTTACTAATCTGATTAAGTCTACCAAAACACACCAATGTTATAATTTTCATCATTCTTTTTAATCCTATCTTGATTACGTTCGATTAACTTTACTTTTTTTGTT